GAAAAATTATTTTATTTTAAAAAATAAAATATATAATAAAATATATTAAAACTTTAGGAATAATAAAAAATTTTATATACGTATAAATAATGAATTAAATGCGATATAAATTTTTTAAAAATTTTATTTTTGAATATTATTATCTAACTAAATTTTAGCATTTAATTACCTAAAGATAATTTATATGAATAAGCCTTAAAAAATAAAATAGTCATTATTTTTTTACATAGTAATAAATTTATTATATAATAAAATATATTAAAACTTTAGGAATAATAAAAAATTTTATATACGTATAAATAATGAATTAAATGCGATATAAATTTTTTAAAAATTTTATTTTTGAATATTATTATCTAACTAAATTTTAGCATTTAATTACCTAAAAAAACATTTTTATTGTTGCTTTAATAAAGTTAATTCTAGCTTTTATATTTATAAGTTATTTATTTGTATATATAAAGTTTTTTATAATTATAAAAAATTTTAAAAATTTAAAATTATAATATAATATTTAATATTAAATAATAAAGAAATTTAGATTTAGTGTAATAAAAATTATTGACAAATTTTGTGCCAGCAGTCGCGGTTATACTAAAAATAAATTAAATATCTATTTATGAATAATTAATATGAAAATTAAAAATTAAAAAAATAATTAAATTATTAGGTAAAATTATAATTTAGTTTTATTTTAAGATTTTACTTATTTATGAAGTTGGAGAATTAAATTGAATTAAACTGGGATTAGATACCCCACTATAAAAATTAAATTAAAAATTTATAAGGTAGTAAGAGTTATATGCTTGAAACTTAAAGAATTTGGCAGTATTTTAATCTAATTAGAGGAACCTGTTTATTAATTGATACTCCACGATTAATTTTACTTAAATTATTTAATTTGTATATCATTGTTATAAAAATTTTTTTTAGAAAAAAAAATTTAATTATTTTAAATGAAATTTATATCAAATCAAGATGCAGTTTATATTTAAGAATTTAATGGGTTATCATGAAAAAATTTATGGAAATATTATGTAATATATTTAATAAAGTAGATTTATAAGTAATTTAAATAATTTAATTTAAATGATAAAAGTTCTAAAATATGCACATATTGCCCGTCATTTTCATTTTAAATTGAAACAAGTCGTAACAAAGTAGAATTACTGGAAAGTGATTCTAGAAAGAACAAATTAAATCTTTATAGTAAAGTAATTCATTTACATTGAAAATTTAATGTGCAAATCATTTTAATTTGAAATTTTTATCTTAAAATTTAAATTTAGTTGTAATTAATATTATTTAAAATAATAATAAATAAAAAAAATTTTTATTAAAAAATAAAAAAAAATAATTATTTTATAGAAAATTAGTATAGTAATAGAATGTTGAAATAGATTAAAAATTTAAATTTTTAAAAGTAAACTTAGTTTGTTGTATCTTGTGTATCAGAGATTATTAATTAAAAAATTTATATAAATTTTTTTCGAAATTTAAAGAGTTAATTAATTTATTTTAGTTATTGTTTTATAAATATTAATAATAATTAATTAGTAATGAAATGTTAATCGATTTAAATAATATCTAATTTTAAAAGAAATAAATTAAATTTAGCTTTTTATAATTAAAAATTTAGATTTATAAAAATTAAATTTTATTTTAAATAGTTATATCAAATGGGATAAGCTTTTTGTTATAAATTTATATAGAAAATTTGAATAAAATAATAAAAAATATAAAAATAAAATTATTTATTAATTGTATTTTATTATAAAAAATTTTATTTTCTTTTATATTTTAATATATCTAAATATTAAAAATTTTATTTTAATAAGAATTTTATTTGTTAGAATTCAGTAATAATGATAATATTAGTATAATTAAAAAATAAATAATTTTATTTAAAAATTTATTATATATTATTTTTAAGAATTCGGCAAAATTTTGTATTCGCTTGTTTAACAAAAACATGTCTTTTTGATAAATAATTTAAAGTCTAATCTGCCCCCTGAAATTATTTTAAAGGGCTGCGGTATTTTAACCGTACAAAGGTAGCATAATAATTAGGTTTTTAATTGAAATCTAGAATGAATGATTGGACGAGATACTAGCTATTTTAAAATAATTTATTAAAATTTAATTTTTTAGTCAAAAAGCTAAAGTTTTATTAAAAGACGAGAAGACCCTATAAATCTTTATAATAAATTTATTTTAATAAATTATTTTATTTAAATTAATAATTTAATAATTTAATTATTTTATTGGGGTGATATAAAAATTTAATTAACTTTTTTAATTTAATTTCTTTAATTAAAGATTTAAAAATTTATGATCTATTAATAATAATTCAAAGAATAAGATACTTTAGGGATAACAGCGTAATTTTAATTTTAAGTTCTTATTAAAATTAAAGATTGCGACCTCGATGTTGGATTAAAATTTAATTTAAATGCAAAAATTTAAAAATTAAGTCTGTTCGACTTTTAAAATTTTACATGATCTGAGTTCAAACCGGTGTAAGCCAGGTTGGTTTCTATCTTTAATTAAAATAAATTTTTTAGTACGAAAGGATCGAGAATTTTAAATGAATTTATAATAAATGTGAAAAAAATTAATGTAATTGAATTAAAATTATTTTGGCAGAAAAATGCATTAAATTTAGAATTTAAGTATATGAATAAGTTTTATCATAAATAATAATTAATATTACAGAAATTATTATAACTTTAATTATTAGATTATTTTTAATTATTATAGTTTTAGTTAGTGTTGCTTTTTTTACTCTTTTAGAGCGGAAAGTTCTTGGCTACATGCAGTTACGTAAGGGACCCTTAAAAGTTGGATTTTTAGGGATTGTTCAGCCTTTTAATGATGCAATTAAGTTATTTACTAAAGAATTTTTATTCCCCTATATAAGTAATTATATAATATTTTATTTAATACCTATAATGGGCATATTTATAAGAATGTGAATTTGATTATTAATTCCCTATTTATTTATTTTATTTAATTTTAACTTAGGTATTTTATTTTTATTATCATGTATGGGAGTAAGAGTATATTTTATAATAATTTCAGGTTGGGCTTCGAATTCTAATTATGCTAAATTAGGAAGTTTACGAGGGATAGCTCAGACTATTTCTTATGAAGTTAGTTTAGCTGTTATTTTATTATCTTTATTAATTTTAATTGGAGGTTTTAATATAAGTGAATTTATTATCTATCAAGAATTTATTTGGTTTTTGTTATTTATTTTCCCTTTAGGTATAATTATATTTGTTTCTATATTGGCGGAATTAAATCGAGCTCCTTTTGATTTTATTGAGGGGGAAAGAGAATTAGTCTCAGGGTTTAATATTGAATACGGAGCGGGGGGATTTGCATTAATTTTTTTAGCTGAATATTCAAGAATTATTTTTATAAGAATATTATTTGTAGTAATATTTTTAGGGGGTATGAGATTTAGAATTATATTTTATTTTAAATTAATAGGATTAGGATTTACATTTATTTGAATTCGGGGGCTTTTACCTCGGTATCGTTATGATAAATTAATAAATTTAACTTGAAAAATTTTTTTACCTCTTTCATTAAATTATTTACTTTTTTTTTTTTGTTATTTAATTTTTATTTGTAATTTTATTAGTATAAATTAATAGAAATAATTTTTCTTTCTTAAGTTTTCAAAACAAATGCTTTAAAAAAGCTTATTAATTTTAAATTAAGGAATCTCAAGTTTTAGCTATTAAAGGGTTAATAATGAAATACGAAAAATATAAGATTGTTATTACTTGACTTAATTCAGTAAAGGGGGGGTCTATGGGACAACTTCCCAGTCAAGTTAAAAGTCAAAAAATTGTAATAAAAGTTCAAAAAATAAACTTATTTAATGGATAGAATTGATTTCCTTTAATAGATTTAATAAAAGTAAAAGGTAAAATAATAAGAATTATAATAGATATTATTAAAGCAATAACTCCCCCTAATTTATTAGGAATAGAGCGAAGAATGGCATAAGCAAATAAAAAATATCATTCAGGTTGGATATGAATTGGAGTTACTATGGGATTGGCTGGAATAAAATTATCGGGATCACTTAATATAAATGGCTTATATAAAGAAATAAATATTAAGATAATAATTATAATGAAAAATCCCATTATATCTTTAAATGAAAAAAATGGATGAAATGGAATTTTATCAATATTATTATTAACTCTTAGAGGGTTACTTGATCCTGTTTGATGGAGGAATATAAGATGAATTATAGAAACAGCTAGAATGATAAAAGGTAAAATAAAGTGAAATATAAAGAATCGATTTAAGGTAGCGTTATTGACTGAAAATCCTCCCCAAATTCATTGAACTAAATTAGTTCCTAAGTATGGGATTGCTGATAAAATGTTAGTAATTACTGTAGCTCCTCAAAAAGATATTTGACCTCAGGGTAAAACATAGCCTATAAAAGCAGTTATTATTATTAATAATAAAATTACACATCCCACTAATCATGTAGATGTAAATATGAATGATTCATAATAAATTCCTCGACCCACATGTAAGTAAAGAATAATAAAAAAAAATGAAGCTCCATTTGAATGAAGTGATCGAATTAGTCATCCCGAATTTACATTTCGGTAGATATGGTTTACACTATCAAAAGCTCATTCAATATTGGGGGCATAATTTATAGTTAAGAATAAACCAGTAATAATTTGAATTACTAAGCAAAGTCCCGATAAAGATCCTATATTTCATAAAAATGAAATATTTGATGGAGTAGGTAGATTAATTAGTGCATTGGTTAAAATTTTAAAAATTGGGTGTTTAGATTTTAAAGAATGAAATTTTAAGTTTTTCATTAAGATAAAATTCGTATTGGTCCTTCATTTAATAAAATAATTTTTGTAGAGATAATTAAAGCTAATAATAAATAGTTTATTAAAATTAAAGTTATTCATATTTCATTTTTATTATAAAAATTTGATAGGTGAATGTTATTTTCTGAATTAATAAATTTTATTGAATAAGAAAAAAATGATATTTCTAGGTTTGATAAAATAGGTTGGATTTGAGTAAATATAATAAATAAAATAATAAAAAGAAAAATAAAAATAATTTTTTTATAATTTAAATAAAAGATTTTATTGGGGGTTAAACTAGAGATATAAATAAATAAGACTAATAATCCCCCAATAAATGTTAAAAATATAATATATGATATTCAAAATGAATATCTTATAATTCCTGTAATTAAAATTAAAATGCAAGTTTGAATAATAATGAAAATTGTAATAATTAATGGGTGATTTAAATTTAATAATCAAAAAGAGTTAAATAAATATAAAATTAATATTGTATTAAATTTTAAGATATCAGAAAATAGTTTAATAAAAATAATAATTTTGGAGATTATTGATAAATAGTAGGTATTTTTTTCTGAAGTTTTAAAAGAATGGGTCTTATCTTTGAATTACAAAATCAAAATTTTTATTAAACTATTAAAACTTAAAATGAAAATTTTTCAATTAAGAAAATTTATTATAGTTAGATACTTAATTAGTAATTTTATGTTTTCTTTAAATCGTAAACATTTATTAATTATTTTATTGAGTTTAGAATTAATTGTCCTAAATTTATTTTTTTATGTTTATGTTTATTTGTTATTAAATTTATTAAATAGAATTTATTTTTTAGTGATATTTATAGTTTTAACTGTGTGTGAGGGAGTTTTAGGGGTGTCAATTTTAGTGTATATAATTCGTGTACATGGAAAGGATTATGTAAGAGTTTACAGAATTTTTATTTAATGATAAAATTTATTTTTGTGAGTCTATTTGTGATAATATTATGTTTTATAAAAAATATATTTTGAATAGTTCAATATTCAATCTATTTTTTAATAAGAGTATTTATATTAATATCTATTAAGGGTTATTTAATTTTTAATTTAAGTTATATTTTTAGATGTGACATAATTTCATATTTTTTAATTTTATTAAGAATTTGAATTAGAGGATTAATAATTATAGCTAGATTTAAAATTTATTTGAAAAATTTTCATTCATCTTTATTTATTTTTAATGTTAGATTTCTTTTATTAATATTAATTTGTACTTTTAGTACTTTAAATTTATTTATATTTTATTTATTTTTTGAGGGGTCTTTAATTCCTGTTTTACTTTTAATTTTGGGTTGGGGGGCTCAACCAGAACGTATTCAAGCAGGATTTTATTTATTATTTTATACTATAGTTGTTTCTCTTCCTCTTTTAATAGGAATTTTTTATATTTATAAAGAAGTAGATTCATTGATAATTTATATAATTAATTGGGGGGATTTAAGTTTAAATAGAGGTTTTTTATATGTAGTTATGTTAGGGGCTTTTTTAGTTAAAATCCCTATATTTTTAGTTCATCTGTGACTACCTAAAGCTCATTTAGAGGCTCCTATTTCTGGTTCAATGATTTTAGCTGGAATCATGCTTAAATTGGGGGGATATGGCATTATTCGAGTATTGAAAATTATTAGACATTTAAATATGAGATTTAATAGTTATTTAATTATGTTAAGAATATTGGGGGGTTTATTAGTTAGACTGATGTGTTTTTTTCAAATAGATATAAAAGCACTAGTTGCTTATTCTTCTGTAGTACATATAGGATTAATATTAGCCGGGCTATTAACTCAAACTTGTTGGGGGGTTAGAGGTGCTTATTTAGTTATAATTGGACATGGTTTATGTTCATCGGGATTATTTTGTTTAGTTAATTTGAATTATGAACGTTTATTTAGACGTAATTTAATATTAAATAAAGGAATACTTTCAATAATACCCTCACTTTCTTTATGATGATTTATGTTTTTATCAAGAAATATGGCAGCTCCTCTTTCTTTAAATTTATTAGGGGAAATTATATTAATTAGAAGTTTAGTATCTTGGTCTTTTAGTTTAATATTACTACTAGGGTTAGTTTCTTTTTTTTCAGCAGGCTATAGTCTTTATTTATTTGCTTTTGTTCAACAAGGAGTAAGAGTGATAAATTTAAATAACTATTATTTAGTGGAGTCTCGGGAATTTCTTTTACTTTTTCTTCATTGAATTCCTTTAAATTTATTATTTTTAAGTGTTGATTATATACTTTATTAATTTAAATAGTTTAATAAAAATATTAATTTGTGGGATTAAGGTTATAACTATGTTATTTTAAATCATTAATTTATATTTTATTACAAGATTATTTTTGATATTTTTGGCACTAATTAGCTTAATTTTTGGTAATTATTTAATTTTTAATAATTTATCTATTTTTTTAGAATATAAATTTTATGGGGTAAATTCTGCTGATTTAGTTATAGTTTTATTATTTGATTGAAAATCAACAATCTTTATAAGAACTGTAATATTTATTTCTAGAATAGTGATTTTATACAGAAATAGATATATATCTGGAGATTTGAATAAAATTCGATTTTTATTTTTAGTTGTTTTATTTGTTTTATCTATAATTTTAATAATTATTAGTCCTAATTTAATTAGAATTTTACTGGGTTGAGATGGGTTAGGGTTAATTTCTTATTGTTTAGTTATTTTTTATCAAAATGTTAAATCTTATAATGCTGGGATATTGACTATTTTATCAAATCGTGTGGGAGATGCAGCTATTTTATTGTCAATTGCATGAATATTAAACTATGGGAGATGAAGTTTTTATTTTTATTTAGATTACATGGATAAAGATAAATTAATGATTTTTATTGGAAGTCTTGTAATTTTAGCAGGAATAACTAAAAGAGCTCAAGTTCCGTTTAGAGCTTGATTACCTGCAGCGATAGCTGCTCCTACACCTGTTTCTGCTTTAGTTCATTCATCAACTTTAGTGACTGCGGGGGTTTATTTATTAATTCGATTTAGACCGTTATTAGGAAATACTAATTTATTTAAAATTCTTATATTAACGGGGGCATTAACTATATTTATTTCAGGATTGGGGGCTAACTTTGAGTATGACTTAAAAAAAATTATTGCTCTTTCTACATTAAGACAGTTAGGATTAATAATATGTATTTTAGGGGCTGGATTTAATAATTTAGCCTTTTTTCATTTATTAGCTCATGCATTTTTTAAAAGAATATTATTTTTATGTGCGGGTATTTTAATTCATAGTTTTGGAGATATGCAGGATATCCGATTTATGGGTAATTCAGTAAAATTTATACCTCTAACATGTGGAATTTTTAATATCGCTAATCTAGCCCTATGTGGTTTACCATTTTTAACTGGATTTTATTCTAAGGATTTAATTTTAGAAGTTAATCTTTTAACTAATTTAAATATTTTAAGATTTTTTTTGTGTTATTTATCCACTGGATTAACTGTTTGTTATTCAGTTCGAATTTTTTATTGGAGATTTATTTCGGAGTTTAATTTTTTAACCTTGATTAATTTACACGATGAGGATCGATTAATAATTATAGGAATAATTTTTTTATTTGTTTTAAGAATTTTAGGGGGAGCTAGATTAATCTGATTAATGATACCTGTAATAATAACTGTTTATTTACCCCTATCTTTGAAGTTATTAGTTTTAGGGGTAATTGCAATTGGTGGGATTATAGGGGTAATAATTAATTACTTTTACATACTTTTATCTTTTCAAGTTCAATTAAAATTTTTGAGACTTTTGGGGGGGATTTGGTTTATGCCCTATTTAATGACTTATGGGGTAAATAGGGGTTCATTAAAATTAGGATTAAGATTTAAAAAAATTTTAGATTTAGGGTGAACTGAAGAATTGTTAGTTATTAATGTAACTAACAATTTTAATAAACTAATAAATTTTTTTCAGGTTATCCACATAAATAATTTAAAGGTTTATTTATTAATCTTTGTTAGTTGAATTTTTTTAGTTTTTATAGTTTTAATTTACTTAAATAACTTATATTTTAGAGTGTAATATTGAAGATATTAAAGAGATTAATTTGATCTTTGAGTAAACTTAGGAAAAATAAATTTTATTTCTATAATGAAAATATAGTGTTTTTATGTAAACTACATAAGTTAGAATTTTTAATGATAAGACACTATGAATCAAGTTAGCGGCTTGATTGCTGAAAAATTCTTTAATTAGACTTTAGTCAATATTATCATTAACAATGATATACCTCTGGTTTGGTTTTAATTAATAAATAAAATGAGACACTACTCTCAAAAACTAAGTCGAAATTAGGCGCTATTATAGCTTCCTATTTTAAGACAAACCGAAAGGGTTTTTTTTAAGTGCAAATTAAATATTTTTTATAAATTACAGTCCTTTTTAATTTGTTCAATTTAGTATATTTTGATTTCATTCATGATAAAGTCCTAAAATTAAAATAATAATAAAAAATGATGAGATAAAAAATCATTTATTTAGATTACTTACAGTGTAAATTATGATAATTGGGATAAGAATAGCAATTTCTACGTCAAAGATTAGAAAAATAATTGTGATTAAAAAAAAATGAATAGAGAATACAATTCGAGAACTAGAATGGGGATCAAATCCACATTCGAATGGAGAAATTTTTTCAATATCATTTGAAGATTTTTTATTTAAAATTAGTGAAATAAAAATTATTAAATTTGAGATTAATGTAAATATTATTAATATAAGAGTTATTAAATAAATTATTTATATTAACAAGGTTAATCTTTTTAATTGGAAGTTAAATATACTAATTATATTATATAAATTAAGCTCTTCATCAATACATAATAGTGTATAGGAGAAGTCAAACAATATCTACAAAATGTCAATATCAGGCAGCTGCTTCTAGACCAAAATGATGATTAGAGGAGAAATGAAAATTAATGTGTCGTAATAACGTAATTGTTAAAAATAATGTTCCGATTAAGACATGAAGTCCATGGAATCCTGTTGCTATAAAAAAAGATGTTCCGTAAACTCTATCACTAATAGTAAATGGGGCTTCATTATATTCATAGGCCTGTAAAATGGAAAAATAAATTCCTAATAAGACTGTGATAAATAGACTATTTTTAGTTTGAGTAAAGTTATTTTCTAATATTCTGTGATGAGCTCAGGTAACTGAAATTCCTGATGTAAGTAAAATAATTGTATTAAGTAAGGGAATTTGAAAGGGATTAAATGAAATAATAGATTGGGGGGGTCAGGTTCTACCAATTTCAATTCTTGGATTTAAATTATTATGGAAGAAAGCTCAGAAAAAAGCAATAAAGAAAAATACTTCAGATACAATAAAAAGAATTATTCCTCATCGTAACCCTAGTGTAACTTTTAGAGTGTGACATCCTTGAAGGGTTCCTTCTCGTGTGATATCTCGTCATCATTGATATATTGTTATTAAAATTATTACAAAACCTAAAATTAATAGATTAATTCTGTATATGTGGAATCAATTAATTATTCCTGTTAAAAATGTTATAGTTCTTAAAGCTCCCATTAATGGTCAAGGACTTTGAGAAACTAGATGAAATGGGTGATTTGAGTGAGTTGACATTAATTAAATAACTTCATTAGAATAAAGAACTCTTAAAATTGAAAAAACATAAGCTTGAATTAAAGTAACTGCACTTTCTAAGGTAAGAAGAAGAAATATGATTCTTCTAATTATAATAATTATGAAAGTGGGAATTGAACTATAAAGATTACTGAGTAAAGTAATTAAAAGATGACCTGCAATTATGTTGGCTATTAATCGAACTGCTAGAGTTCCAGGTCGAATTACATTTCTAATAGTTTCAATGATTACTATAAAAGATATTAGAGCGATGGGGGTTCCTTGTGGTACTAAGTGTGTAAATATGTGTTGTGTGTGGTTTAGTCATCCAAAAATTATAAAAGAAATTCAGAGGGGGAAAGCTAAAGATAAATTTATTGCTATATGTCTAGTTGCGGTAAAAATATATGGATAAAGTCCTAAGAAATTATTAATAAAAATAAATATAAAAATTGTTACAAAAATAAATGTAGATCCATTAAAATAATTTAGTCCTAATAGAGTTTTAAATTCTTTATGTAGAGTTTTAAATATAATATTAATTAATATTATTTGACGAGAGGGGATTATTCAATAATAAGTTGGAATAATAATAAATGTTAATAAAGTTCTTGATCAATTTAATGAAAGATTTATAATTTTAGTTGAGGGGTCAAAAGTTAAAAAAAGATTTGCTATAATTTGATTTATTAGAGGAGATTAATTTATTAGAGGGGAAATTTAAGTTAAAATAATTAATAATTATAAATAAAAAAAAGATTAAGTTAAATATAAAATAAAGCATTATTCAATTTAAAGGTATTATTTGTGGAATAAAAAAGTATTATTTTTTAATAATTTAAACTTGACAAGTTTAGGTTATATTTTAACTAACTTTTCATTAGAAGTAATAATTACTATTAGTGGTTTAAGAGACCAATACTTATTTAATTTAGTTATCTAGTGAATTATTATTGATTTTTAATTCAATTAATAAATAATTTTGGTGAAACTGATTCAATAGTAATTGGTATAAATCTATGATTAGTTCCACAGATTTCTGAACATTGACCGAAAAATAATCCTGGTCGATTAATTATAAAATTAGCTTGATTTAATCGTCCAGGAGTTGCATCTGCTTTAACTCCTAATGATGGGATAGTTCAAGAATGAATTACATCATTTGCAGTAATTAAAATACGAATTTTTGTTTTTATGGGAATAATAATTCGGTTATCAGTTTCAATTAAACGAAAATTATTTATTGATATTTCTTGTGTGGGGAGCATAAATGAATCAAATTTAATTTTTTTAAAATCTGAATATTCATAGGATCAAAATCATTGGTGACCCGTAGTTTTTAAAGTAATAGAGGGCTTATTATTTTCATCAATTAGATAAAGAAGTTTTAATGAAGGAAGGGCAATAAAAATTAAAATAATTGCTGGTAAAATAGTTCAAATTAATTCAATTATTTGTTCTTCTAATAATATTCGATTAGAGAATTTATTATAAAATAATGAAATTATAAGATAAGAAATAAAAATAATAATTAATGTAAGAATTATTAATGTGAAATCATGAAAAAAAATTATTTGTTCTATTAGAGGCGAAGATCTGTCTTGAAAATTTAATGTTGATCATGTAGCAATTTCTAAAGAAAGAGGGTCTTTATTATTGAAGCTTAAATTCAATGCATTATTCTGCCACATTAGAAATATGATATAAGGGGTATTTCATTAAAGCTATGTTCGGCTGGGGGATTATTTTGAAGTCATTCAATGTTAGATCCTATATATATATTAAAAATTACGTTACGTTGATTAATTAAGCTTTCTCAGATAATAATAAGTAAAAGAATTAAACTTAAAGTAGATATGATTCTTCCTAAAGAAGATAAAATATTTCAAGAAAGATAGGCATCTGGATAATCAGAGTATCGTCGTGGTATTCCCGATAGACCTAAAAAGTGTTGGGGGAAAAAAGTTAAATTTACTCCTGTAAATATGGTAATAAATTGAATTTTTAGTCAAAATGGATTAAGAGAAAGACCAGTAAATAGCGGATATCAGTGGATAAATCCTGCGATAATTGCAAATACTGCTCCTATTGATAAAACATAATGAAAGTGAGCAACAACGTAATATGTATCATGAAGAGTGATATCAATTGAAGAGTTAGCTAATACAACTCCTGTTAATCCTCCTATTGTAAATAGGAAAATAAATCCTAATCTTCAAATTAAAGCTGGGTTTAGGTTAAATTTTGTTCCGTGTAGTGTGGCTAATCATCTAAAAATTTTAATTCCTGTGGGAATTGCAATAATTATTGTAGCAGATGTAAAATAAGCTCGAGTATCAACATCTATTCCGACAGTAAATATGTGATGAGCTCATACAATAAATCCTAGTAATCCAATAGTTATTATAGCATAAATTATTCCTAAAAATCCAAAAGATTCTTTTTTACCTCTTTCTTGAGTAATAATTTGAGAAATTATACCAAATCCAGGTAAAATAAGAATATAAACTTCTGGGTGTCCGAAAAATCAAAATAAGTGTTGGTATAGAATGGGGTCTCCTCCTCCTGATGGGTCAAAGAAAGAGGTATTTAAATTTCGATCTGTTAATAATATAGTAATAGCTCCTGCTAAAACGGGTAAAGAAAGTAAAAGAAGTAGGGCTGTAATAGCTACGGATCAAACAAAAAGAGGAATTCGATCTAATGTAATTAAATTATTTCGTATATTTAATGTAGTAGAAATAAAATTAATGGCTCCTAGAATAGATGAAATTCCAGCTAAATGAAGAGAGAAGATAGAGATATCAACGGATCTTCCTGCATGGGCTAAATTTCTTGATAGGGGGGGATATACCGTTCATCCAGTACCAGTTCCTCTTTCGATTAAAGCTCTGATTAATAAAAGATTTAAAGACGGGGGGAGTAATCAAAATCTTATGTTATTTATTCGAGGAAAGGCTATATCTGGGGCTCCGATTATTAGGGGGACAAGTCAATTTCCGAATCCTCCAATTATAATTGGTATTACTATAAAGAAAATTATAATAAAAGCATGGGCAGTTACTAAAACATTATAAATTTGATCATTTTTAATTAGTGAATCTGTAGTGCCTAATTCAGTTCGAATAATTATTCTTAATGAAGTTCCTACTATTCCTGCTCAAATTCCAAAGATAAAATAAATAGTTCCAATATCTTTATGATTTGTAGAAAATAATCATTGTCGCAGTAAATTGGCTGAAATATAAGCAATAAATTGTAAATTTATTTATAAGAGATATCTCTTATTTACTAAGTTTTATATTCAATAAATGATTTTAAATTGCAAATTTAAAGTAGTAAATTTTTTACTAAAGCTTAAAATAATATATTTTAATGATAATTTTGAAGATTATTAGTTTATTTAACTTAAAACTTTAATAAATTAGTAAGGGGATTAATATTAATCCTATAATTGAAATAAAAGTAAAGATTAAAATTAAATTTAATTGGTTAAATTGATTTGAATAAAATTTATTTTCAAAAAAATTAAGTATAAAATAAGTGTAAGTGATTCGAATATAGAAATATATATTAATAAGAGATATAATAACTAAAATAAATGTAATTAAAATAAGATTATTATTAATTATAAGATTAATAACTAGTCATTTAGGTATAAACCCTAATAATGGGGGGAGACCTCTTAATCTTAATAGATTAAATATAATAAAATATTTAATAAAATTAGAATTTTTATTTGAATAAATTTGATTTAAAGTATATATATTTATAATTTTAAAGAAGTATATAAGAGTATAATTTAAGAAAGAGTAAATGATTAAATAAATTAATCAAATATTTAATTTTAATATTAAAGATATTAATATTCAACCAATATGTCTAATTGATGAATAGGTAAGAATTATTTGAAGTGAGGTTTGTATTAATCCTATTATTCTCCCAATGATTACTCTTATTGAAGCAATAATTATTAATAATTTTCTAATAAAACAGTAAGAAAGAGTAATTATTGGTAAAATTTTTTGCCATGTTCTAAGAATAAAACAGTTTATTCAATTTAAGCCTTTTATAGTTTTAGGAAATCAGAAGTGGAAAGGGGCTGCTCCTAATTTTATTAATAGGCTAATATTTATTATAAAAAGAACAATTAATCTTTTAAAAGAAGTCAAATTAAATCATTTTGTAAAAGAAATAATTAATAAAGATCTGAATAAAAAGTTAGCTGAACTAATTGATTGAATTAAAAAGTATCTTATTATACTTTCTGAAGAAAAATTATTGTTTTTATTGATTATAATAGGAATAAAACTAATTAAATTAATTTCTATACCCATTCAAATATTAATTATTGATAATGATCTGATTGAAAAAATTGTTCTAATTATTATTAGAGATAAAAATAAAATTTTAGTTGAATTAAAATAATTATTAATTTAAAAAAAAAAGATTAAAACTTTTATAAAAGAGGTATGAACTCTTTAGCTTGATTTAGCTTATTTTTTATATTTAAATGTAAGTAGCATTTAAATTTTTGAAGTTTAAAGGTATAGTTAAATTCTATAAAATATAATTAATAAAGACAAATTAAAATTTGTATGATTTATTCTATCAAAATAATCCTTTTTCAGGCACAATATT